CTCGATAAAGCTACTCAGAATCAATTGGCAAGAGGTCAACGATTACGTGAGTTACTGAAACAATCTCAATCAGCCCCTCTCACAGTGGAAGAACAGATAATGACCATTTATACCGGAACAAATGGTTATCTGGATGGATTAGAAATTGGACAAGTAAGAAAATTTCTCGTTCAGTTACGCACTTACTTAAAAACGAATAAACCTCAGTTCCAAGAAATCATATCCTCTACCAAGACATTAACCGCTGAAGCAGAAAGCTTGTTGAAAGAAGGTATTCAAGAACAACTGGAACGTTTTATACTTCAGGAGAAAGTATAAAAAAGGAAATGGATCCTTCTTTTTTTTAGTAAATTTTATTCTTTAATTAAATTTTTAAGAAATTCTATAAAATATTAAGAAATTCTATAAATATAAGTATATCTAAGTTAAGTATATATATATATAATATAAAGATAATATAAAGAAATATATAACTAATATCTGTTTAATATTAAATATTAAAGCATTCAGAATTTATTTATTATTCTATATTCTTTCTTATCTTTTTGTCTAAAAAGAATAAAAATATATTTTATAATATATATATAAATGGAAATAATAGATAAATATCAATATATTTATATCTATATTGATATTGCGTCCAATAGGATTTGAACCTATACCAAAGGTTTAGAAGACCTATGTCCTATCCATTAGACAATGGACGCTTTTCGCTTTTTTTGACTTTATAGTTGTTAAAAAAAAAAGAAGGTGCGAAATCTTTTTAGCAATTGTGTATTGAATTCATTTCAATACACAATTGCTATTAGACAATTCTAATACATAAAATTATCTCTAATAAAAGGGGAAGGGGGCAATTTACAACTTAGAGCGGGTAGCGGGAATCGAACCCGCATCGTTAGCTTGGAAGGCTAAGGGTTTTAGTCGACGTCGATTGATCATTTTTATATTTTTAACGTCTCTAATTCAAAACCGAACATGAAACTTTGGTTTCATTCGGCTCCTTTATGATGTATGGAGAAATTACCAAAAAAAATACGACGGGAACGGAATCAAAATTCGACCCATAACATCTATGTTAGCTTTTTTTCCGTCTGGGTGCTTTCACAGAAAATTTTGCTTTATAGATGATCCTTCTAGAAGATAGAAAGGGAGAACCCGAACAATCTTTCTAGTTACTTCGTTCTTTATTTCTATTTAAGAGAATCCTTAGGAAAAGTATTTTGTTTCCACCGAGCTAAAACAATATAATATGTCGATGTCTTTAGTAAACCAAAGTTCTCGTTTAATAGCTATTTTGCTTCAATTTTTTCTATACCAAACAATGAATAGAACTGAAGATTTAGTTACGATTAGAAAGAAACTTTTCTAGCTTTATCCATGGATCCTCTTGTTATACTTATTGAATTGTAACATAGTCATCCAATTCAAAAATTATGTTTCGGAATTTCATAATCCAAATTTACAATTGATTAGAGTCTTTGGATCCAAATTACGAGAATTTATAATCTTCCTTGAATTTTTCATTGAAAGGTAAAGGACTAAATCCTTTTAAGAAATAAAGTTTTTGATCGGAAGATGAATCAAACCGAGAGACCCTTTAACTATTAAAGGGATTAAAGGAACGAATCACACTTTTACCACTAAACTATACCCGCTACAATGCAATTATTGCATATAAATTGACCTTTTGTCGAACAAAGTAATCGGGGGTGTAATAAAAAAAAATGAAAAAAAAAAATTATAAAATTATAGCGTCGACGCGTAGGCTTAATAAAATTAGTAAAGCGGATTCCTTTTTTTTCAATTTCAGATCTTTTTTTTTTCTAAAACTCCATTGGATGAGTCTTTTAACTTTAACAAAAAAAGGCCCGGCTGGGGACTGACCAGGCCAGGCTATTAAAATAAAAAAGATCTTTTACTTGTGTTTGGACGAGACAAAATAAAAAGAGGATTCTCTATTTTTATTATTGTGGTTTTATTTTTTTATCTTTCGTGTTCGAGCCTTTTCTTTATCTAATATTTATCTAAATTTTGTGTGTAAATAGAATTACTGAGAAAGTTCTATAAAAAAAGGTTATATAATAGTAATATATATATATATTATATATATATAAATAGATGATAAATTTATTTCTAAAATCTAAAAAAAAAAAAAGAAATTATATAATATATATATTATATATATAATAAAATATAGAAAACGAAAAAAATATTATATATAATAAAGAATAATCTATACAAAAAAGAAAGCTTTTTAAGAATAAAGTGGAGAAGGTTTTTTTCAAACTTTTTTAATAATGGAACCTAAAACCTAATAAGTATCCCTTTTCAATTAGGAGAGATGGCTGAGTGGACTAAAGCGTTGGATTGCTAATCCATTGTACGAGTTAATCGTACCGAGGGTTCGAATCCCTCTCTTTCCCTTTCTCCTTTTGATGATGTGTAATAGATAAAAAACAAATAAAATTCGAGTATTTCCACTAATTAAATAAAGCAATAAAAAACCTTGCTTTTTTATTCTTCACGTCCCGGATTACGTCCTGGATCATTAGATAGGAATCCAAATATGAAGAGAGAAACAAAGAATATAACTACAGTGTATACAAAAAGTTTGAGAGTAAGCATTACACAATCTCCAAGATCTTACTTTTTTTTTTGAAAAAAAAAAGAGAATAGATTCTCTATTTTTATACCAAATATCTAATTTTGATACCAAAAAATAAAGTGATTTATTTTTGTGAGCTCGAATCTAATTAGGTTCTTTCGTTTAGGGAAAAGAGGTTAAAATTTAGGAAATAGAATGATCCAGATTTAGTATGGCTACCAAAAAAATTAAATATTTGAATTGAGAGTTCGTTCATACGTCAAGATTTTTTTGATCTTTTGAATTGTTGGAAGAAAAAAACCGCGAATTTTTATAAGACAGTATTAAGAATTTCATCGAAAACTTACAGCTGCTTGCCAAACAAAGGCTAAGAGAAGAAAGAAAAGAGGTATTACGGGCATAACATCTACGATTGGATTCAAAAAGGCATAGGCCTCAGGCAATTTGGCGACTAAAAAAGTGCTTGAAAAAGGGGCAGAATTAAAACAAATACAGATCAAATTAAATATATTAAGCATAACAAAAATTGGTGTTCTTGTGGATAATTTAATTTTGATTGAGTTATTAATATATTTTTTATATAAAGAAAAAATAAAGAAAGATAGTCTAAAAAGACTTTGTTGAACTTACTCAATCAAAAAACCTTTCATTCTCTTATGAGAATTAAAGAAATAATATTTTCATACAATATCTTAATTGAATTCTATGTAATGATCAATAAAGTCAGTTTAATTTGCTATCTACACGTGTCAAAACTCTAGCACCTGTGTAATCTATTTTAATTTGGGCTTAAATTGAATTGACGAACAACCAATAGCAATATTACTCTTTTAGTAGTCTTGAATAAAAATCTAAATGGGGCGTAGCCAAGCGGTAAGGCAACGGGTTTTGGTCCCGCTATTCGGAGGTTCGAATCCTTCCGTCCCAGAGTACAGTCATTACGGAATAAATTTTCTATTGCCTTTGTACACCATCTTTGTATTTCTGTTTAAAAATACAACATATTTTAAGAATAAAATATTGAAATGAAAATAAAAATCAACTTTTTTTTTCATCATTTCAACCAAATAAAAAAATATATATTTATATATATAAATATATATAAATATATATTTCTATTAAAATTTCGATTTTACATATATACAATCTGATATGGGATTCATTTGAATTCTGACTGAACCTTTTACGCGTAAATTCACTGTTCCATTCATAGAGAAAGAAAAAGTATAGATTACGATATACTGACTGAACTATGACTATTCATGATTCCAGAATTGAATCAATTACACAAACTAGAGGAATGTTATGGTAAAACTTCGTTTAAAACGATGTGGTAGAAAGCAACGTGCGACTTGAATTGAAGGACATGATCTGCTGTGGATTTTTTCATCCGCCACTTTTTATATAGGAATATAGGTGCTCTTGGCTCGACATTTTGTGTTCTTTTTTTTGGAATTAAAAAAAAAGAGTACAGGATGGAGCTCGAGGAGAATAGAAAGTTTTTATTCCTTTCGCAGGAGTAAGGATCTAGGGTTAGTGCGAATCAATAAGTTGGAACAACTTCGTAAGTATTTTTATTTTTATATTGAAAAAAAGACCTTTCAAGCAATTTTACAATGGAAAAATAAAATTTTCTTAAATTTGTAAAATTCTTTGAATCAAAAGTCTATCATGCGTGAATCAAGCGTTTGTATGATTTTTTGATAAAAAGAAAAGAAATCATAAACAAAATAAGGGGCTTGTTGCTGCCCTTTTTAATAAAACGATTCAAGATCACCGAAGTAATGTCTAAACCCAAAGATTCAAAGTAAGGATAAAGAATCCTGAAACAAGGAAATCCCATTTTAAATTGTTTGAACAACTAGATCAGAATGAAGAATCAAAATTGATTCTAAAAAATGAGCCAAACAAAAAAGGGTTAGAGACTACTCAATAAAAAGAGTACTTAAGGATTCTCTGTTGAGATATTTGAGAGTTATTTAACTTGAGTTACGAGAGTAAGAATGTTACGAATTCTTTTTATGGAAAAAACTATTTAGGGTTTCAATACTGGCTAATTGATTTAATGTTTTTATTAATCTATCTAATATTTGTATTTTATACAGAGAGTTAACTTATACTCGTTGAATTTTTTCTCGAGCCGTACGAGGCCAAAGCCTCTTATACGTTTCTAGGGGGGGTATTATTCATATACATCTATCCCAATGAGCCGTTTATCGAATCGTTGCAATTGATGTTCGATCCCGAAGAGAAGGAAGAGATCTTCGGAAAGTGGGTTTTTATGATCCAATAACAAATCAAACTTATTTAAATCTTCCTGCTATTCTCGATTTCCTTAAAAAAGGCGCTCAACCAACAAGAACAGTTCACGATATTTCAAAGAAGGCAGGGATTTTTACAGAATTAAGTCTTAATAAAACGAAATTGAATTAATGAAACATAAAAAAGAGGATGTGAAAGACTCGTATATAGCTTGGTATCAAATTTTATCTACTCTTTTCTTTCCTCCTCTTTCTCTTCCATCATTTTTTTTTAGAATTTCGATTTATTATTAGTATTCGTACCTTAGTAGGAATACTAAAAAAACCCTGTTAACAATTACTATTTTTTATAATCATAAATAAATTTATGAAAATAATTTTGGATCTATATAAATTATAATTTTTGTATAAATACAAAATTTTATTGTATAAAAAAAAATACTGTATATAAAAATATAAAATAATATTTTTATTATTCATAAAAAATTAAAGGCCATAAAAATGGGTCTAAAAAAGTATAAAAAGATTTGAGATTACCCTAACTGGCTTAGTTTTCCTTCATTGTATGAACTAACAAACCAAGGGGTTAAGCTTTGTTATTTTTTTCTTTTCGCTATATTAAAAATTCACAATCATATTGACAACAGTGTATCGACCAAATATAATTCTCTCATAGAGAAATAGATCTATTTATCTCGGACGCACACATGACTGGATTTTTATTTTTTTCTTTATTCTGGTTGTATCTACATATTTGCAGTACTTTCTTTTTTTGCTTTTTTGGGGTTGCTAACTCAACGGTAGAGTACTCGGCTTTTAAGTGCGACTAGCATCTTTTACACATTTGTATGAAGAAAAGGATTCGTACAGATCTACGGTAGAGTTTGTAAGACCACGACTGATCCTGAAAGGAATGAATGGAAAAAATAGCATGTCGTATCAAGGGAGAATTCAGATAACATTTTTTTTTGCTTTCCTGATCGGTACAACCTTATTTTCGGTGTCGAACAAAAAAAAAAGAATTCCAATTTGGGTCGAGTGAATAAATATAAATGGATGGATAAAAAAACCAGGTTTCCTGATTCCAGGAAAAAAAAAGAAACGAGCTTCCATTCGTAATTTGAAAAATTACCCGATCTAATTAAATGTTAAAAATAGATTAGTGCCTAATACGGGTATGGGAAGGAATTTTTTTCTTGCGTGTTATTATCAATTTTTTCATGAGTCCTAATTATTTTTTCCCTAGTCCGTTTGGGTTAGGTTGGAGATGGATGTGTAAAAGAAGCAGTATATTGATAAAAAAATATATATATTTCCAAAATCAAAAGAGCGATTAGGTTAAAAAAATAAAGGATTTCTAATCATTTTGTTTTGTTATTCTATAATATAAATATAACTAACAGAAACCTATTAAAGATAGAGAATCTGGTTAGCAGTCTACCTGTTTATGAGGTATCTATTGCTTTCGTAGTCTAATACCTCATTTTGACCGTATCGCACTATGTGTCATTTCAGAACTCAATAAAATAAAGACTTTACTTTCAGTTCAAATCGAATTTCAATCCAAATGGAGAAATTTCAGGGATATTTAGAGTTCGATGGGGCTCGGCAACAGAGTTTTCTATATCCACTTTTTTTTCGGGAGTATATTTATGTACTTGCTTATGATCATGGTTTAAATAGATTAAATAAAAATCGCTCTATTTTCTTGGAAAATGCGGATTATGACAAAAAATATAGTTCACTAATTGTGAAACGCTTAATTTTGCGGATGTCTGAACAGAATCGTTTGATTATTCCCACTAAGGATTTGAACCAAAATCCCTTTTTGGGGCATACCAATCTTTTCTATTATCAAATGATATCTGTTTTATTTGCAGTGATTGTAGAAATTCCTTTTTCCCTAAGATTAGGATCCTTTTTCGAAGGAAAACAATTAAAAAAATCTTATAATTTACAATCAATTCATTCAATATTTCCCTTTTTAGAAGACAAATTCTCACATTTTAATTATGTGTTAGATGTACTAATACCTTACCCCATCCATCTAGAAATCTTGGTTCAAACCCTACGTTACCGGGTAAAAGATGCCTCTTCTTTGCATTTTTTTCGGTTCTGTCTATACGAGTCTTGCAATTGGAAGAATTTTGATATTAAAAAAAAATCAATTTTGAATCCAAGATTTTTCTTGTTCTTATATAATTCTCATGTATGTGAATACGAATCCATCTTTTTTTTTCTACGCAAGCGGTCTTCTCATCTACGATCGACATCTTATGAAGTCCTTTTTGAGCGAATTTTATTCTATGGAAAAATACAACATTTTTTAAAAGTCTTTGGTAATAATTTTCCGGCGATCCTAGGGTTGCTTAAGGATCCTTTCATACATTATGTTAGATATCACGGAAAATGCATTCTGGCAACAAAGGATACACCGCTTCTGATGAATAAATGGAAATATTATTTTGTTAATTTATGGCAATGTTATTTTTCCATATGGTTTCAACCGCAAAAGGTCAATATAAATCAATTATCTAAAGATAATTTAGAGTTTCTGGGTTATCTGTCAAGTTTGCGATTAAATCCTTTAGTGGTACGTAGTCAAATGCTAGAAAACTCATTTCTAATAGA